TTTTTTTTTGCATTTTGTGTATTTTATATACAAATTTAAAGTTTTTTTTTTGCTTAGGTTAATGTAGGATATTCATATAATTGTTTCAATTTTGGGCCCTTTTTTACCCTCTAAGGGAAAAATTACTCTTAATTTTTCCGAGTTTAATATAAATGGTTTATTTTAATATATTGAATCTTATTGAATATAGTATTATAATTTATTCATTATTATTTTATTATTTATATTTATATATTTATCAAAAATTGTAGGGACCTATTTTTTAAGGAGAAAAGAAATTATTATATAATAAAATATTTATATATATGTAATTAAATATATTACATTATATATATAGGATATAAACAATATAATTATTTAATTAATATAATTAGTATTATAAAATAATCTTTTATATTAATTATATAATATAATTATTATTCTACATTATAATTAAATTAATTATTATAATAATAAATAATTAATAATATAATACATTTAATTTTATATTATTATGTATTATATTAATATCTTTAATTATATAAGTTAAATAATTTATATTATTTAATCTTTCTTTATAGATATATAAAAAAAGAAAGATTAAATAATAGGAGCATAAGATTACACATTTTTAATTTTTTTAGTTCCGTGTTTGATCTTTTTTATATATAATAGAGAAGTTGTTGTTGGTCTTCAGGAGTAATCTTCTAATTTTTTTTCATTATTTTATGTTTGTTTTTTATCTTTTTTCTTAATTGTTTAATTTATTTAAACTTTAATCTGTTAAAAGTTTATGTTTATATTTTATTTTTAGTTTAAAAGTTTTATTCTTGCTTAAATATTTACTTTTTCTTTGAGTTATATGTAAGTTTTGTTAAACTAAATGTTCTATTTGCAGTGATTTAATTTATTTAATCAAGTGATTTTGGATTTAGCAATTGATTTAGTATTGGCATAATTCGTGCCAGCAGCCGCGGTTATACGATTAATACAAGTAAATATTTTTGGTTAATACAGTTAATTATATTTTGAGATAATTTTTAAATTTTGATGGTGAAATTTAAAATTTTTTTATATTTCTTATTATGATTCTGTGAAACTTAAATAATAAACTAGGATTAGATACCCTATTATTTTAAGTGTTAATTATACTTATCGGGGTATTAATAGTTAAGGTCTTTAAACCCAAAGAATTTGGCGGTATTTTATTCCATTCAGAGGAACCTATTCCGTGATTGATAGTACACGATTAACTTTACTTAATTTATTTGTTTGTATATCTCCGTTATCAGAAAATCTTTTTAGAGTTATAATTTTCTTAATTTATAATTATAAAATATTTCAGGTCAAGGTGCAGCTTATAATTAAGAGGAGATGGGTTACAATAGGTTTTTGTTTATAACGGATTTGATAGTGAAACACTATTAATGAAGGTGGATTTGATAGTAATTTGACATATTTAATTTAATTGATATTGGCTCTGAGGTGTGTACACATCGCCCGTCGCTCTCATTATTAATATTTGCTAATTAATTTATAAGGTAAATTTTAAGTTAGGTGAGATAAGTCGTAACATAGTAGATGTACTGGAAAGTGTATCTAGAAAAATTACAAGATATAACTTATTAGTAAAGTATTTCATTTACACTGAAAATTATTCTGTGCAATTCAGGATATCTTGATTATTTATTTTATTATAATTATTTTTTGTTATTTTATTTTTTAATAAAAGAAATTTTATTTATTTATTAGTCTTAGTATATTTTATAGAATTGATTTTTTTTATTATAGTTAATTAGTAATGTAATTGGATTATGAAATAATTATTTTATTTTAGAAAGTAAATTTAATTTGTTGTACCTTTTGTATCAGGGTTTATTAATTTTTTAGTATTTATTTACTAATCTCGATTTAGGTTGATTTACAATTAACTTATAGTTAATGTGTCATAATTTTTTTTAAGTTAATTGTAGAAATGAAATGTTAATCGTTTCCTAAGATATCTAGTTTCTTAAGAAAAAATTTAATTTTTTAAAGTTATTAATTTTTATTTACTTTTTTATTTAAAAATATTAACTTATTTATTCTTTAGGGGATAAGCTCTAAAGTTTATCTATAATTTTATTATTTTATTATAAAATAGTAAGCTTTAAATCAGCTATCTTTTTGATTACGTTTTAGTTCATTATTTTTTATTTTGATTTTATAATTATTTTAGTTTTTGTATTAAGATTATTAATTTAATTTTTAAATTATTATAATAATGATGGAATTAGTATATTAATTTGTTTATAATATTTTATTTTGTTAATTTATTATAAGGAATTAGGCAAAATTGATTTCCGCCTGTTTATCAAAAACATGTCCTCTTGATTATATTTTGAGGTCTGGTCTGCTCACTGACAAGGTTTTAAAGAGCCGCGGTATTTTGACCGTGCAAAGGTAGCATAATCATTAGTCTCTTAATTAGGGGCTAGAATGAATGGCTTGACGAGAAATCATCTGTCTCTTATTAAATAATAGAATTTAACTTTTAAGTTAAAAGGCTTAAATTTTTCTTTTAGACGAGAAGACCCTATAGAGCTTAACATTTTATTTTTATATAATTTTTAGTTTAATCTTTTTATATTTAAAGATAATGTTTTGTTGGGGTGACATGAATAATAAATAAACTTTTCATTCTAAAATCATTAATTTATGTTTAATATGATCCATAATTTATGATCATAAGATTAAGTTACCTTAGGGATAACAGCGTAATTGTTTTTGAGAGCTCATATTGACAAAGCAGATTGCGACCTCGATGTTGGATTAAGAATAATTTTGGGTGCAGTAGCTCAGTAATTAGGTCTGTTCGACCTTTAAATTCTTACGTGATCTGAGTTCAGACCGGCGTGAGCCAGGTCGGTTTCTATCTTAAGTTTAAATTAATTATATTAGTACGAAAGGACCATGTAATTAAAATATTTTTTATTTATTGACTTAAATTAAAATTTACTATTTTGACAGATTAATGTGTTGAATTTAGAATTCATTAATGTAGATTTATTCTACAAATAGTATTGATATTTTATGATTTATTTATATTTATTTTAAATTTTCTTTTGTTGTTAATTTGTGTTTTAATTAGTGTTGCTTTTTTAACTTTATTAGAACGAAAAGTATTAGGATATATTCAAATTCGAAAAGGTCCTAATAAGGTTGGTTTTATTGGTATTCCTCAACCTTTAAGTGATGCTGTAAAATTAGTTTGTAAGGAGCAGCCAATTCCTATTTTATCAAATTATTTATTATATTATTTTTCTCCTGTATTTAATTTAATAATTTCTTTAATTATTTGAATAATTTTTCCTTATTTAACTTATATATGTTCATTTTCTTATGGTTTTTTATTTTTTTTATGTTGTACTAGATTAAGTGTATATACAGTAATAATTGCTGGTTGATCATCTAATTCAAATTATTCTTTATTAGGTTCTATACGTTCTGTTGCTCAAACTATTTCTTATGAAGTAAGATTAGCTTTAATTTTAATATCTTTAATTATTTTAATTGGAAGATTTAATATATTTAATTTTATAAATTATCAGATTTATTGTTGGTTTATTATTATTTCTTTTCCTTTATTTTTATCATGTTTTGCTTCTTGTTTAGCAGAGACTAATCGTACTCCATTTGATTTTGCTGAAGGTGAATCTGAGCTAGTGTCTGGATTTAATATTGAATATGGTGCCGGTGGATTTACTTTAATTTTTTTAGCTGAATATACAAGAATTGTTTTTATAAGAATGTTTTTGACTTTAATTTTTTTAGGAGGTGATTTTTATTCTTTTATGTTTTTTATTAAGCTTGCTATTATAACTTTTTCTTTTATTTGAGTTCGTGGAACTTTACCCCGTTTTCGTTATGATAAATTGATATATTTAGCTTGAAAGAGTTTTTTACCATTATCTTTAAACTTTTTTATTTTTTTTATTGGGTTTAAAATTTTATTAATTCTAATTATTTAGTGAAATTTTTTTAGAAAAGTTAATAGAAGAGTTAAACTTCTAATTTTATGTTTTCAAAACATATGCTTTTCCTAAGCTAATTAACTATTTATTATTTAATTAATTTATCTCATATATTTGTAATATGAACATTAATTAAAAAGTAATTAAAGTATAAAACTGTTAAAATTTGTCCTGTTATAATATAAGGTTCTTCAACAGGTCGTTTTCCAATTCATGTTAATAAAATTACAATAATTACTATAATTCAAAACATAATTTGATTAATTGGATAAAATTGAATTCCTCGAAATGGTGTTTTATTATAAAATGGAAGGATTATTAAGATTCTAATTGATAAGAATAAAGCAATAACTCCACCTAGTTTATTAGGGATTGATCGTAAAATTGCATATGCAAATAAGAAGTATCATTCAGGTTGAATATGAACTGGTGTTACTAAAGGATTTGCTGGGATAAAATTATCTGGGTCTCCTAGTAAGTAAGGATTAATTAAACATAACATAATTAATAAGGATGTTATAAAAATAAATGTAATTGAATCCTTAAATGTAAAATAAGGATGAAAAGGAATTTTTTCAATATTTCCATCAAGTCCTAACGGATTATTTGATCCTGTTTGGTGAAGAAAAAACAAATGAATTGCTGCTATAGCAGTAATTATAAATGGTAAAACAAAATGGAAAGTAAAAAATCGATTTAATGTAGCATTATCAACAGCAAATCCTCCTCATACTCATTGAACTAAATCTGTACCTAAATAAGGAATTGCTGATAATAAGTTAGTAATTACTGTTGCTCCTCAGAATGATATTTGTCCTCATGGTAAAACATATCCTATAAATGCTGTTGCTATAACTAAAAATAAAATAATTGTTCCAATTATTCAAGTATGTGTATATATATATGATCCATAATAAATTCCTCGTCCAACATGTAAATAAATACAAATAAAGAATATTGATGCTCCATTAGCATGAATGGTTCGAATAATTCATCCATTATTTACATCTCGACAAATATGGACCACTCTTCTAAATGCTATTTCAATATTTGATGTATAATGTATAGCTAAAAATAATCCTGTTACAATTTGAATTACTAAACATAAACCAAGCAATGAGCCAAAATTTCATCAAAATGAAATATTTGTTGGTGCTGGTAAATCTACTAAGGAATTATTAATGATTTTTAATAAAGGATGTTTTAATCGGATTGGTTTATTCATTAGTAATTATCTTATTTTACGAATAGGTCCTTGATTAATGTTAGTAATTTTTACTACTGCTAATAATGCTAGAAATAAATAGATTATTATTATTATTGTAATAATAAATGTTGGATTATTATATAATTTTTCTAATGAGAATGTTATTTCTTGATAATTAATTAAATTATTAATATTTATAGTTTCTGTATTTTTAAAAAAGTCTATAAATATTATTTTATCTGAAATAATTAAAATAATTATAATAATAATTCATAAAATAACAGAAAAGATTATAATAATTAATTTTAGTTGAAATATTTCATTTGATGCAATTCTTGTAATATAAATAAATAGTACTAATATACCTCCAAGAAATGTTAAAAATAAAATATATGATAATCAAAATCTTTCTATTATTGTTCCACTTATTAATCCAATAAGAAAAGTTTGTAAAATAATAAAAAGTATTATTGATATTGGGTGGTTTAATTTAATAAAATTAATATTTATTACGTTAGATAAGGCTATAATTATTATTTTAATCATTTCAGGAGTTAGTTTATTAAAATATTGGTTTGGGGACCAACGATAGAAACAAGTTTCTATTCCTGAAGTTTTAAAAGTGGGGGCAGACCTTATTTTCGGTTTACAAGACCGGCGTTTTTTTTAAACTATTAAAACTAATGTTTATATTTTCTATTTTTACTTCTTTATTAATTTATTTTGGTGGTATTTATGTTTTTTCTTCAAAACGTAAGCATTTATTAATAGTTTTGTTAAGATTAGAATATATTGTTCTTTCTTTATTTATATTAATTGTTATTTTTCTTATTAAATTTAATTATGATTATTTTTTTCCTATTATTTTTTTAATTTTTTCTGTTTGTGAAGGTGCTTTGGGTTTATCAATTTTAGTTTCTATAATTCGTTCTCATGGTAATGATTTTTTTAATTCTTTTAGATTATCTTTATGTTAAGGTATTTATTAATAATTGTTTTTTTGACCCCTCTTTGTTTATTAAATAATTCTTGATGGTTGGTTCATTCTTTAATATTTTTATCTAGTTTTGTTTTTATAATTTGTTTTTATTCATATTGTGATTTAAATATAATTAGATATTATTTTGGATTTGATTATTTTTCTTTTAGTTTAATTTTATTAAGTTTTTGAATTTGTTCTTTAATAATTATGGCTAGAGGTTCTATTTATTTATCTTCTTATCATCCAAATTTTTTTATTTTTATGGTCTTATTCCTTTTGATTATATTATATTGTTCTTTTTCTAGTTTGAGATTATTATCTTTTTATATTTTCTTTGAGGCTAGATTAGTTCCTACTTTACTTTTAATTTTAGGTTGAGGTTATCAGCCTGAGCGTCTTCAAGCAGGTATTTATTTAATTTTTTATACTTTATTTGCTAGACTACCATTGTTGTTAGTATTATTTAAGGTTTATTTTTATGTTAATACTTTATATTTTCCATTATTATTTGATTTTAGTTCTTATTATTTTATATTTTATGTTTTTATAATTTTAGCTTTTTTAGTTAAGATACCTATATTTTTAGTTCATTTATGATTACCTAAGGCTCATGTTGAAGCACCTATTTCTGGTAGAATAATTCTTGCAGGTGTTTTATTAAAACTGGGGGGTTATGGAATTTTTCGTGTAATAAAGGTTATTTCTTTTTTAGGCCTAAAGTTTAATTATTTTTGATTATCTTTAAGTTTATCAGGAGGAGTTATTGTGAGATTCATTTGTTTTCGTCAGGTTGATTTAAAGTCTTTAATTGCTTATTCTTCTGTTGCTCATATAAGAATGGTAATTGGTGGTTTAATAACTATAAATTGATGAGGTTGTGTAGGTTCTTTATCTTTAATAATTGGTCATGGTTTATGTTCTTCTGGTTTATTTTGTTTATCAAATATTATTTATGAACGTTTAGGAAGACGAAGATTATTAATTAATAAGGGAATAATTAATCTTATGCCTAGAATAGCTCTTTGATGATTTCTTTTGAGTTCTTGTAATATAGCAGCTCCTCCTTCATTAAATTTAGTTGGTGAGATAAGTTTATTAAATAGAATTATATCATGATCTTCTTTTAGATTTTTAGTTTTAATATTTTTATCTTTTTTTAGAGCAGTTTATACTTTATATATATATTCTTATTCTCAACATGGTTCTTATTTTGCAGGTGTTTATACATGTTCTCTTGGTTATTTACGTGAATATCATCTTTTATTTTTACATTGATTTCCTTTAAATATTTTATGTTTAAAGGGTGAATATTTTTTTGTTTAATTTTGCTTAAGTATTTTAATTAAAATATTGTTTTGTGGAATCAATGATATGAATTTTTCATCTTAGGTCGTGAAATTATTTTCTATTTGTTCTTTAAGTTTTTTTTCATTATTTTTAATAAGAACTTTAGTTTTTATTCTAGGAATTTATTATTTAATAATTGATTATAGAGTTTTTATTGAGTGGGAACTTTTTAATTTAAATAGTTCTATAGTTGTTATGACTTTAATTTTAGATTGAATATCTTTAATTTTTATATCTTTTGTTATATATATTTCTTCTTTAGTTATTTATTATAGAGAGGATTATATATCTAGTGAAAAAAATATAAATCGTTTTATTATTATTGTTTTAATATTTATTCTTTCAATAGGTTTTTTAATTATTAGTCCAAATTTAATTAGAATTTTATTAGGTTGAGATGGATTAGGTCTAGTTTCTTATTGTTTAGTAATTTATTATCAGAATGTAAAATCTTATAGTGCTGGTATATTAACTGCTTTATCTAATCGTATTGGAGATGTTGCTATTTTAATTTCTATTGCTTGAATATTAAATTTTGGTAGTTGAAATTATATTTATTATTATGATTTAATTTTTAATTCTTTTGAAATAAAGGTTATTACGATATTAATTGTTTTAGCGGCTATAACAAAAAGAGCTCAGATTCCTTTTTCTTCTTGACTTCCAGCAGCTATAGCAGCTCCCACCCCTGTTTCTGCTTTAGTTCATTCTTCTACTTTGGTTACTGCAGGTGTTTATTTATTAATTCGGTTTAGTCCTATACTTGATACTTACAATTGTGGTTGATTTTTATTATTAATTGGTTGTTTAACTATATTTATGGCTGGACTTGGAGCAAATTTTGAATTTGATTTAAAGAAAATTATTGCTTTATCTACTTTAAGACAACTTGGTTTAATAATAAGAATTTTAGCTATAGGTTATCCAAAACTTGCTTTTTTTCATTTATTAGCTCATGCTTTATTTAAAGCCTTGTTATTTATATGTGCAGGTTCAATAATTCATAATTTAAATGATTCTCAGGATATTCGTTTTATAGGTTCAATTATTAATTTTATACCTTTAACTTCTGTTTGTTTTAATGTTTCTAGTTTATCTTTATGTGGTATACCTTTTTTAGCTGGTTTTTATTCAAAGGATTTAATTCTTGAAATAGTTTGTTTGAGATGAATTAATTGTTTAATCTTTTTTTTATATTTTTTTTCTACTGGTTTAACTGCTTCTTATTCTTTTCGTTTATTTTATTATTCTATATCTGGTGATAATAATTTTTATTCTAAATTTTCTTTTAATGATAAGGGCTTTTATATTTCTTTTGGAATAATTTCTTTATTATTTATTGCTGTTTTTGGTGGTAGTTTACTTTCTTGATTAATTTTTCCTATTCCTTATATAATTGTTTTACCATTTTATTTAAAGTTTTTAACTATAATTGTTGTTATTTTAGGTTCTTATTTTGGTTATTTAATTTCAAGATCAAGTTTTTCTCATAATTTATTTTCTTTAGATATATTATCTTTTGTTAGATTTACAGGTTCTATATGATTTATACCTTTCCTTTCAACTAAGTTTATTAGTTATTTTCCTTTAAAACTTGGTTATTATTCATCAAAGTCTTTTGATTATGGTTGAGGTGAAATATTTGGTGGTCAAGGTTTATATAGTTTATTTATTTATATAATTAATTATATTCAAAATTGATATGATTCTAATTTTAAGATTTATCTTTTAACTTTTGTTTTTTGAATATTTATTTTAATTATATTATTTTCTTTATAATATCTAAATAGCTTATTATTAGAGTTTAACACTGAAGATGTTAGGGAAATATTTTTATTTTTAGGTATATTTATAAATATAAAAGATATTGTTTTTACAGTGAAAATGTAATGTTTTATTTAAACTATATAAATAGAAATGTTAACGGAGTTTAACCGCTAATATATAAAGTTAGCAGCTTTTATATTGGCTTTACATTTCCTTAATTGGAACCTTTAGTTCAATTATATTATTAACAGTAATATGCCTCTTATTTTGGCTTCAATTAATAAATAAGGGTATATAAATACCATTTTTTTCAGGTCGAAACTGATTGTGATTTTTCACTTCTTATTTAAGGTTAATTGATAAATCAATACTTTTTGAATGCAACCCAAATGTTATACTTAACTATAACCCTTAATCTGCTCATTGGAGAGCTCCTTGATTTCATTCGTGATATAATCCTCCTAATAGGATTAGAGTAAAAAATATTGTTGATATTGTTCAAATTATAATGTTTGATCTTTTAAAAATAATTACAATTGGTAAAATTAATGCAATTTCTACATCAAAAATTAAAAAAATTACTGCAATTAAGAAAAATCGAAGTGAGAAAGGTATTCGAGCAGAACTTTTTGGGTCAAATCCACATTCAAATGGTGATCTTTTTTCTCGGTCATTGATTAATTTTTTTGATAATATTGTTGCAAGAATTATAACAATTATTGGTACGATAAATCTAATTAAACCTCTTATTGATAAAGTTAAAATTGTTTATCTTGATTAGTAATCAAGCTTTTTGATTGGAAGTCAAATGTACTATTTATACTAGAAAAACTATTATCTACCTCATCAGTAAATTGAAATATATAAGAATAATCATACTACATCTACAAAATGTCAATATCATGCGGCTGCTTCAAATCCAAAATGATGATTAGGTGAGAATTGATTAATTGAATGTCGTATTAAACATGTTAGAAGAAATATAGTTCCAATAATTACATGTAATCCATGGAATCCTGTTGCAACAAAAAATGTTGATCCATAAACTGCATCAGCAATAGTAAAAGGTGCTTCTCAATATTCATATGCTTGTAATATAGTAAAATAAATTCCTAATAATACTGTAAAAAATAATCTTTGAAGTGCTTGAGTATGATTAGATTCTATAAGTCTATGATGAGCTCAAGTTACAGTTACTCCTGATGCAAGAAGAATAGCTGTATTAAGTAATGGAATTTGTATTGGATTAAAAGGTTGAATTCCTATTGGAGGTCATATTATACCTAATTCAATAGTTGGTGCTAATCTTCTTCTAAAAAAAGCTCAGAAGAATGATATAAAAAATAATACTTCGGATGCAATAAATAAAATTATACCTCATCGTAGTCCAATTGATACAAATCCTGTATGTAATCCTTGATATGTTCCTTCTCGGACTACATCTCGTCATCATTGAATTATTGTAAGTAAAGTGATTCCTATTCCAATTATAAATAGATTGATATTAAATAAGTGAAATCATTTAGCTAATCCTGAGACTAGTACTATTGCTCCAATTGCTCCTGTTAATGGTCAAGGTCTATAGTCTACTAAGTGAAATGGGTGGTTTGAGTGTATTGTTAACATATGTTTAGTATACTTCTCTAGAATAAAGAGTTCTTAAAATAGAAAATACGTAGGCTTGAATTATAGCTACTGCTGATTCTAGAATTAATAATATTATTTGTCCAAAAATTAATAGTGAAATTAAATTTATTGTTAATGATGGTCCTGTATTTCCAAGAAGTGTTAATAATAAATGACCTGCAATTATATTTGCTGCTAATCGTACTGCTAATGTTCCAGGTCGAATTACGTTTCTAATTGTTTCAATTAAAACTATAAATGATATAAGTGCAGCAGGTGTACCTTGGGGTACTAAATGTGTAAATATATGATTGGTATGATTAATTCATCCAAATAGTATAAATCTTAATCATATTGGTAATGCAATTGTAAATGTTAATACTATGTGACTAGTTCTAGTAAAGATATAAGGGAATAATCCTATAAAATTATTAAATATTATTATAATAAAGATTGAAATAAAAATAAATGTTGTTCCATTAAATGAATTTGTTCCTAATAATGTTTTAAATTCGTTATGGAGAGTTAAATTTAATTTGTTTCATATAATATTAATTCGTGATGGAGTTAATCAAAATAAAGTTGGAATTAAAAGTAATCCTAAAAATGTTCTAGTTCAATTTAATGATAAATTAAATAAATTAGTTGATGGATCAAATGTTGAAAATAAATTTGTTATCATTTTCAATTAAAGTTTTTATTTTTAATTTGTCTTTTTTCTTCTCTTTTTATAATTGTTGGTTTAAATGAGAAAAAGTTTATTTGATTAAATAAAATTAATACAATAGAAAATATAATAAATAGTGAAAATCATATTAAAGGGGATATTTGAGGGATTTAGATATTTATTCCTCATCAGAAGTATTTGTTAATTTACTATTTTTTGGTTTAAGAGACCATTACTTACTTTCAGCCATCTGATGATCAAGGTGTACTAATAATTAGTTATTTTAGATTGACACTCTAACGTTATTTTTAACTAACTCCTTAAATTATTTTAGATAATCATTTAATAAATATATTAACTGAAGTTCTTTCAATTACGATTGGTATAAATCTGTGATTAGCTCCACAAATTTCAGAGCATTGTCCAAAGAATAATCCAGGTCGATTTATTGTGAATGTTCCTTGATTTAATCGTCCTGGTGTTGCGTCAATCTTAATTCCTATTGCTGGTACTGTTCATGAATGAAGTACATCTGATGCTCTTGTTAATACTCGTACTTCAGTATTTATAGGTAAGATTGTTCGGTTATCAACATCAAGTAGTCGAAATCCATTAATTTCTAAATCATTTTCTGGTGTTATATATGTATCAAATTCAATATCTACAAAATCGGAATATTCATAACTTCAGTATCATTGACGTCCAATTGTTTTAATTGTAATTATTGCATCAATTGAATCATCAAGTAAATAAAGTAGTCGAAGTGATGGTAATGCAATAAAGATTAATGTAATAGCTGGAAGTGCAGTTCAGATAGTTTCAATTAAATGTCCATGTAGTATATTTCGTCTTGTAAAAGAAATAATTAATATATATCTAAGTGCATATCCTACAATAATAGTGATTATTAATAATAATACTATTGTATGATCATGAAAAAATGATAATTGTTCTATTAAAGGTGAAGCTCTATCTTGTAAGGATAAGTTTGATCATGTTGCCATAAAATTTCTAATAAAAGGTTAAACCTTTATTTGTAAAGCTTAAATCTACTGCACTAATCTGCCATATTAGAATCTAGAAATTAATGGTAATTCTGAATATCTATGTTCTGCTGGTGGATTATTTTGAAGTCATTCTGTTGATCTATTTATATTAGATCTAAATAAAATTGCTCGATTTGTAATTATACTTTCTCATATAATTAAAATAAATATAATAATTCCTACAATTGAAATTGTTGATCCAATACTTGAAACTACATTTCATGATGTATATGCATCAGGATAATCTGAATATCGTCGTGGTATTCCTGCTAATCCTAAGAAATGTTGAGGAAAGAATGTTAAGTTTACCCCAATAAATATAATTATGAATTGAATTTTTAATCATGTATTATTTATTGTTAATCCAGTAAATAAAGGGTATCATTGAATTACTCCTCCTATAATTGCAAATACTGCTCCTATAGATAATACATAATGAAAATGTGCTACAACATAGTAAGTATCATGTAAAATAATATCGAGTGATGAGTTTGCTAAAACTAATCCTGTTAAACCACCAATTGTAAATAAAAAAATAAATCCTAATGCTCATAATAATGGTGGATTGAATTTAAATTTTGTTCCGTAAAGTGTAGCTAATCAACTAAATACTTTAATTCCAGTTGGTACAGCAATAATTATTGTTGCTGATGTAAAATATGCTCGTGTATCTACATCCATTCCTACTGTGAATATATGATGTGCTCATACAATAAATCCTATTAGTCCAATTGATAATATTGCATAAATTATTCCTAATGTTCCGAATGATTCAATTTTTCCACTTTCTTGACATACAATATGTGAAATAATACCAAATCCAGGAAGAATTAAAATATAAACTTCTGGGTGTCCAAAGAATCAAAATAAATGTTGATATAAAATAGGATCTCCCCCTCCTGCAGGGTCAAAGAATGATGTATTTAAATTTCGGTCTGTTAATAATATTGTAATAGCTCCTGCTAGTACTGGAAGTGATAATAATAAAAGAAGAGCTGTAATAGCTACTGATCAAACAAATAATGGTGTTTGATCTAATGTTATACTTTCTGATCGCATATTAATTGCTGTTGTAATAAAATTAACTGCACCCAAAATAGATGATACACCTGCTAAATGTAATGAGAAGATTGCTAAATCAACTGACGCTCCACTATGAGCAATTGCCCCAGCAAGTGGGGGGTAAACTGTTCATCCAGTCCCAGCTCCGTTATCCACTATGGAAGATATAAGGAGTAGGGTCAATGAAGGGGGTAAAAGTCAAAAACTTATGTTATTTATTCGTGGGAATGCTATATCAGGTGCTCCAATTATTAATGGTACAAGTCAATTACCAAATCCTCCAATTATAATAGGTATAACTATAAAAAAAATTATTACAAATGCATGTGCTGTAATAATTACATTATAGATTTGATCATCACCAATTAATGATCCTGGTTGACCTAATTCTGCTCGAATAATTATTCTTATTGAAGTCCCTACTATTCCAGCCCATGCTCCAAATATAAAATATAAAGTACCAATATCCTTATGGTTTGTTGAAAATAATCATTTTTGCGATAAGATGGCTGAATAGTAGGTGATAGATTGTAAATCTATTTATGAGAATTTTTCTCTCTTATCATTATTATTGGCTTTATATTCAATTATGATTTTAGACTGCAATTCTAGAGGTGTAAATAATTTTACTAAGGCCTAAAAGGTTATCTTTTAATTATAACTTTGAAGGTTATTAGTTTATTTAACTTAAGTCCTTAATTTAAATAAACTAATATTGATGTTGATATTAGACCTAAAGTTGAAATTATTACTGTTATTGTTAAAATAAATCTTGGTTTATTTAATAGGTTAATTATTGATCATGAATTTTCTGAATATGATAAAATAAGGGCTGAAAATCTAATCCGTATATAATAATATAGTGTAATTATGGTTAGTATAACCATAATTGTCATTATAGTTGTTATATTATTTTCTACAAGAGATTGTATAATGATTCATTTTGGTAAAAATCCTAGAAAGGGTGGTAATCCTCCTAATGAAAGAAGAGACAAAAATATTATAAATTTAATTTCTGTTTTTATATTCGTTGATGAATAAATTTGATTAAGAAAGAACAAATTTATTTGTTTGAATAGAAGAACTATAATTACTCTTAGTAGTGAGTAAATGATAAAGTAAAGTTCTCATACATTTTCTCTTACTATTAAAGATCTAATTATTCATCCTAGATGACTAATTGATGAATATGCTAAGAGTTGTCGTAATGATGTTTGATTTAAACCTCCTATTGCTCCAATAATAATTCTTGAGATGGTAATGATGAATATAAATGTTCTTAATTGGATACAGTATGATAGAACTATTATTGGAGCAATTTTTTGTCATGTTATTAAGGTTAAACAATTAACTCATGTTGATGTTCTTATAACTTCTGGAAATCAGAAATGGAAGGGAGCAGCACCAATTTTTAATAACAATCTAGATCTAACTATTATTGAAGGGATTAATTCTATTTCTCATCCTATTGTGTATTTTATTTGAATTAATAGGATAGAGAATAATAATATTGTTGATGCTATTGCTTGTACAATAAAATATTTAATTGATGATTCGTTTATTATTATGTTCTTATTATTTGCTAATATGGGAATAAATGAGAGTAAGTTGATCTCTAGTCCTATTCAAACTCCGAACCAAGAGTTTGATGAAATGGACAGGATCGTTCCTATCATTAATATTGATAGGAAGAGAAGTTTTGTTGAGTTGTTGGTCATAAAAAGGAGAAGATTAATACCTCTATAAAAGGGGTATGAACCCATTAGCTTAATTAGCTTACCTTTTTATACATCAAGGTGTATGATGCACGTTAGTTTTTGATACTAAAGGTGATAGTTTAATTCTATCTTATGTAATATCTAATGAAGGTAATTAAAATTACTTAATTTACCCTATCAAGGTAGCCCTTTAATCAGGCACTTCATT